AAATAAAAGGATTGTTTACGAATAAGCACTAATAAAATTTCGCACTCAAATACATAAGAATTATATAGGAACCAAAAGAATCTTTTATTTTCTTTCGAAAAAACATAAATAGATTTCTTCTGAGTAATGGAGAGATTATTCCAATTATGGTATTCGTGAAGAAAGAATTGCAATAAGTGTAAAAAGGGAACATCTTGAATCCCGCACTGAAGGATTTGAACCAAGATTTCCATATGGATGGGATGAGGTATTAGTATATCTAAAACATAATTTAAATGCAATAATTTGTCTTCTAAAAAAGGAAAAATTGAATGAATTGATCGTAAATTATGATATTTTTGTATTTCTTTTTTTTCTAAATAAGATACTAATCGCGAGGAAAATGGAATTTCCACAATAATTGCAAAACTTTCTGATATAATTTGAGAATAAAAATGAGAATAAAAAAAAATGTTGTGAGTGTGACCAATAAAAAAATTTTGGTTAGAATAATTAACCGAAGAAATCAAAGAATTCTTTTGATAGATTCGAGTAATTAAACGTTTTACAAGTGAGAAACTAGATTTATTATCATAACCAAAAACTTTTACGGGTTCATAAAAAATCAAACCATTTAAACCATGATCATGAGCAAGTGCATAAATATACTCCTGAAAGAGTAACGGATATAGGAAATATTGTTGCCAAGATCTACCTTTTTCTAAATATCCTTGTAATTCTTCCATTGACTTCAATTTCTACTTGAACCAGAAACAATAGGTATTTCTTGTATTATCAAATTATACATAGTGCAATACGGTCAGAACAGAGTATGTATCATGTATGAAAAAAATATATACCCCGGAAATGCAGAGTCCAATCAACAGATCTTTTTCCTCTCCCCTTCTACTATCTAATAGGTTTATCTTCGTTCTATTAAATAAATTATCAGAAGATAAAAAATCTTTTATTTTTACAACCCGATCGCTCTTTTGACTTTGGAAATTTTTTTTGTCAGTATACTGTTTCTTCTACACATTAGTTTCCAATCCGTAATAGAAAATAGGTAGGATTTTTTTTTAAGAATAAAAAAAAAGAATCAAAGGTCCATTTACAGGAGACCCCTTCCCCACATCAGGCACTAAGTTATTTTTAACGTTTAATTAGATCGGGAAATTATTCAAATTAAGAATAAAAGCTCGTTGCTTTTTTTTTTTTTTACCAGAATTAGAGCCATAGAGCTCTATCCATTTATTCACTAGACCAAATTCTAACTGTGAATTTCTTAAAATAAAAATAAGAAAGAATATAATAATAAATTCAAAAATGAAAATTTAATTCGATTTTTTCTTATTATTTTATTACGACATGCGGTTTTTTCCATCCATTACCTTTCAGGATCAGTCGTGGTCTTATAGACTCTACCAAAAGTCTGGACGAATTCGTTACTTCATTCAAATGTGTAAAAAACCATAATCGCACTTAAAAGCCGAGTACTCTACCATTGAGTTAGCAACCCAGATAAATATGTATATACAAGTGGAAAAAATGAAATTGAACTAAACAACTACGTAAAAACATTGAATTTGGAATTCAAAAGAAATATAAAGGAAAGATTAGATGATCAATTAAACAAAATAGCAAACAAAATAGCAAAGATTAAATTAAAGACAGATAAAAAAAATGTAAAAATTTACATTTAAAGACCGACCCCCTTTTTTATTTTTTATAAAAAATAAATTTTCATTAAAAAAATATATCTTATATAACAAATAATAATTTTGGCAAACCCATAATTTGAATGAAGTAAAGGAAAAACCCATAAATAAAATAAATAAGGATCGAAATAAACAGATCTATTTATCTACGATCGAATTATATTTGTTCGACACACCATTGTCAATATGAATAAATTGTTGAGAAAAAAATGAATAATAAAAAAAAAAAAAAGAAATATCATTCGTACTCATAACTCAAGTTGGGTAATTCTGAAAAAGTCCGAAGGTAAATCCTTAGGCATTTCTTGAGTCGTCTCTAACCTCTTTTGTTTGTTTCGTCTCGAATCTTTTTTTAGTCTCCATCATTATACTAAAAAAAAAATATTGAGACAATTGAAAATAGTGTTTCCTTGTTCCGGAATTCTTTCTCTTTGCTTTTAAAAATCATTAGGTTTAGACATTACTTCGGTGATCCTTATCCCCTTTTTCAAAACGGCAGCAACATACCTTTTGTTTTTTGTTATTTCCTTCTATGGAAAGATAATATGAACTATTTTTTCCCTTGTAACTTGTAATGTAATATAAAAAATGTTATTTATTTCAAACTTGTTGGGATTTGAATCCTGCAATTAAAAATTTGAATTTCTATATTGAGGATATACTTAACAAAGTAGTCTAATTTATTAATTGTTACTAACCCTAGATTCGCCCTCCCGATAAATGAATCAATACGTTTTGCTCGAGCTCCATCATGTACTATTCCTATTTACCAACCCAATACAAATTGGGTTCCTAATAGGAACAGAACAAACTATGTCGATTCAAGAGCATCTTCATTCCTATAGAAAATGGCGGATGGAAAAATCCACAGTGAATTATGTCCTTCAAGTCGCACGTTGCTTTCTACCACATCGTTTTAAACGAAGTTTTACCATAACACTCCTCTCATTTTAAATTTTATTTTGAAACGGTATGCAATTGATTCAATATGGAATCATGAATAGTCATTGGCTCAATGAGCCAAAATATTTTTTATGTATGTATCTAGGGAAAGGTAAATAATTATCTGGAAAAAGTCTTATATTATAAAGGATTTAAGTTATAGGATTTAAGTTATTTCGCCCCTCTATCCTATGGTATGGGGTGAAAGAAATTTCTAAAAAAGAAAAAAGAAAAGTGAATCCATTTCCTTAAATCTAATTAAAATCTTCAACAAATCATTCGGGATGTTATGTTAAATTATGGAAAAAATTCTTCTCGAACAAATAAACTCTAAATCTAAAAAGAACGGCCCTATGGATTTTCCAATTCCGGAATAAAATCAGTTATTAACAAAATATAAGCTATTCCAATAACTCGAAAAAGTCATAAGTTTCTCTATATTTATAATATAGATTTTTCAAATTTCTTCGAGTACCCAAGTTCATAAAAAAAAGAATTTTTGTTTTCATGAGTATGAAATAGAAAAAGATCTCTTTTTCTATTTCAATTCAGAATTCCATAATGAATTACATAATACGAGAATTCAGATTTCATGGAAAAAAGAGTTTTCCTAAGTAACTTACTTCAATATGACTATTAAAATAGTAGTCTCTTAATGATATACCCAAAAATGGTTTTGAATTTAGAATTCAATGAAATATCTTTATTTCTACCCGTACACTCAATCGCATTTGTGAAAAACTAAATGAAAAAAGTTTTATTTTTATAGAAAAATCAGAACAAAAGGTGACACTATATCCAAGATTAAAGAAAAAAATTTCCAAACTTAAAGAGAAATTTGTTAAAGAGAAGAATCTTTCCTTTCTCATGTAGACGCTCTGGGACGGAAGGATTCGAACCTCCGAATAACGGGACCAAAACCCATTGCCTTACCACTTGGCCACGCCCCATTTCGATTTCGAATTTCTCTTTGAGACTAATAAAGACTAATATTGGTATTAGTCGTTCGTCAATCCCAATTCAAATATATACGAAATATATTACTGTTAAGATTCAACACATGAAAATATAGAAAAAAATGATTGATCATTCCATAAAATTAAATTAAGATATTCTATGAAACTCAAATTCCTTGTATTCTCATTTGAGAATGAAAGGGAAGATTTTTGATTTGAGAGCGTTCGAAGAACAAGAAGGTTTTTTGACCTACCTTTTCATTTTTCCCTCATAAAAAGAACTCAATCAAAATCTAATTTTCTAATCTACAAGAATGAAATGTTTGTTATGCTTAATATCTTTAGTTTAATCTGTATCTGTCTTAATTCTACCCTTTCTTCGAGTAGTTTTTTCTTCGGCAAATTGCCCGAGGCTTATGCCTTTTTCAATCCTATCGTAGATGTTATGCCTGTCATACCTGTACTATTTTTGCTCTTAGCCTTTGTTTGGCAAGCTGCTGTAAGTTTTCGATAAAATCTTTAATGCTCCGAAAAATTCATGATTTTTACGAAACAAATTTTTAGAAAATTTATAAGATCTTATAAATTTTACATTATGAACCCTCCATTCGAAAATACAAATTCTTGTTCTTGTATTATATTGAATAATCGCACGGTGATAAATTTTGATCAACTTATTTCCTCGTTCTGACCTTCCAGTAAACAAGGACTTTCTAAAGACCCCACAATACCAAATAATGGATATGACCAAAAATACCAAAAATTTTTGGTAATGAAGGAATCAGAATCTTGCTTTTCTTATTATTATTACATTACAAAAACAAAAAATTAGTAAAAATTACCTTTTTCAAGAAAAAACTTCATTTTCTTTTTGGGGCACTATGTCAACATAGTGTATGTGATAAAAAATAGGCAATCTATTTCCCTTTTCAAAAAAAATCTTGGAGATTGTGTAATGCTTACTCTCAAACTCTTTGTTTACACAGTAGTCATATTTTTTGTTTCTCTCTTCATCTTTGGATTCTTATCTAATGATCCGGGCCGTAATCCTGGACGTGAGGAATAAAAAAAAAAAGATTTTGAAAGTCTGAAGCGATCGAGGGGAGCGGAGAGAGAGGGATTCGAACCCTCGGTACAAATAATTCGTACAACGGATTAGCAATCTGTCGCTTTAGTCCACTCAGCCATCTCTCCCAATTCAAATTGAAAATTTTTTATGTGGTGTGACAGGCGAAGTAAAAAAGATTTAAATTGACTTACTTCCTTCATTTTCATTTTGTAAGAAAAGTCCATTCCCCCGGCCAGTACTTAACCAGGCCGGGTTATTACATTACTTCTGATGAATCAATCATTTCATAGATCAAATGATTTCATTTTTTGTTTTTATTATATCAAATCAAAAATA